CCCTTCCATTGCATCAGGTAACCATACATGAAGGGGAAATTGTGCAGATTTAGCAATCGCACCAGCAAATAATAGAACAGCGCACAAAGTAACAAATACAGAATTGACCTCATTATTAGAAATCAAGTTATTGAATATTTGAAATAAATCACGAAATTCGAAACTCCCCGTTATCCAATAAAACCCTAAAATGCCTAATAATAAACCAAAATCACCAACACGATTAGTTACAAATGCTTTTTGACAAGCCTTTGCTGCAACAGGTCGTGTGAACCAAAATCCTATTAATAGATACGAACACATTCCAACCAATTCCCAAAAAATATAAATTTGTATCAAATTTGAACTAGTAACTAATCCCAACATGGAAGTACTGAAAAAACTCATATAAGCAAAAAATCTCAAATATCCGTGATCATGAGACATATAATTATCACTATAAATCAGAACCATAATTCCAACAGTAGTGATTAATATTGACATAATAGAAGTAAGTGGATCGATCAAGTATCCGAATTCTAAAGAAAAATCATTATTTATAATCCAAGACCATACATATTGATAGACAGAACTGCTATTTATTTGCTGAATAGACAGATTCAGAGAAAAAATCATGACTATACTTAACAATAAAACGCTCTGAAAAGCCCACATACGACGAAGACTTTTTGTTGCCGTCGGAAAAAGAAGAAGTCCCAACCCTATTAACATAGGAACTGGAAGTGGAAGAAAAGGTATTATCCACGCATATTGATATGTCTGTTCCATAAAAAAAGTTTTTTATTCTTAATTAATTGTTTTCGATTCACCGGATCTTACCTCTTTCGAAAAAAGTCAATAAAAAATCAAGATATGCACTAACTTATTGAATCATTTTATATTAGTATTTATTCTGAGTCTTTTCAAAATCGTTCAAATATTCAAAACAAGAAGTTACAGTTGGTCAAATGATATTACTAAGTGACATATAAAAACGAATACTTATAATAGGAAAATGAAAATATAGCAAGGATAAAAATTTAGGCTAAAAAGAATACTTTATCCTGATATGAATTATAGGATTAACTAAGGGCATTGGTCTAATGAAAAAACCTCTTGATTTTCGTTAGTTTATTTAAACTCATTAACTAATTCATTATGGGATTGATTGTTTTCTATTTCAATCAAAACAATTTATTAGTAAAGTTTAGAAGATTATAGATCTAAAATGTTTTATCAAGTTTGACTAAAAAAAGACTCCATTTATTAGGCAAAAGTTTACAATCCTTTGAGGTATTTTATTACATGTAAATAAAGTATAGAATAAGGAAAATAAAGGGTTTTTAGGTTATTTATTTCTTTTATTAAGTTTGATTTAGCAGATTCTAAAGATAGAACTTTGAGAGATAAACAACGAGAACTAAAAGTTCCAAAACAAAAATTTTTTTATTTCGAGTAATTTTTGATCCAATTTTAACGGATATTTGACATATCTATATTTCTTTTTTATGAAGAAAATCTTATTTAGATATATGAAGAGAATCTTATTTAGATAAAAAATATAGAATGAATAAGAAATAAGAATTCGTTTTGAACAATAGATGTCTTTCACATCCAACTATAACAATGAGTAACTTTTAAATGGCAGTTCCAAAAAAACGTACTTCGATATCAAAAAAGCGTATTCGTAAAAATATTTGGAAAAGGAAAGGATATGGGGCGGCGTTAAAAGCTTTGTCATTAGGGAAATCTCTTTCTACCGGGAGTTCAAAAAGTTTTTTTGTACGACAAACAAATAAGTCCTAAAATATCGGAATAATCAGATCAAAAAATCGGCTCATTAATTTGTTAATATCAAAGTGAATATAAAATGAATAATTGGCAGTACCTATTCTAATCAATATGAACTCAATATGAAATAGACCCTTAATTTGAATTTTATAAAAGAATTCTTCTGTTTTCTGAATTCTAAAATCTAAAAAAAAAAAAAAAGAAGAAAGAAAAAATACAAAATTTTTTATTGATTTTATTTTTAGTATATTTTCACTCAAATTTTGGTGGTGGGGAGTCTTCTTTTCCCCATCGACCTTTACAAGAATGACAAATTCTTATGTTTCTCGGGAAGGCCAGATATAATATTTTTAGTTCAAATTAATGAAGTGTTTAAACTAATTGATTCCGTGTTAAAAATTTTTGGATAACTTTCTGACTTCTTAATTTATTTACTATATGGAATGAGTTTTCTATATATCTCCAATTTTCAGCCCAATCAATATCAATAAAAGAACTTAATTGTTGCAATGTTATGTACAAAAAATGTGTCAATTTGGAATAATCCAAAATTGACATATTTTAAATTAATTGATCAAATTGATTTTTTGTTTCAAATTTATAAAATCAGATAAACCAGAAAGAATGACAATAAAAGTAAAAAATGAAACTAATGAACCTTCAAATTGACTTTTGAACTCATTTTTTTATCAATTTGAATCTTTACTAAAAAAACTTATTTGATTGAATTGACTTGTTCAATCTCGACGATTGAACATAAATAGGGTATTATGAGTTCGAGCAAGCCGCTATGGTGAAATCGGTAGACACGCTGCTCTTAGGAAGCAGTGCTAGAGCATCTCGGTTCGAGTCCGAGTGGCGGCATGCCATCTTCTAAAAGAGATCCAATAGATCTTATAATAAAAATAAATTAAATTCCCTATTTCTATTTCTTAATTAATATAGGGGATTCCCTCCCCTTTTTTCATTTTTATGATATTTTCAACTTTAGAGCATATATTAACTCATATTTCTTTTTCTATTGTTTCAATTGTAATCACACTTCATTTGATAACCTTATTGGGCAATGAAATCATAAAACCATATGATTCGTCAGAAAAGGGGATGATAGCTACTTTTTTATGTCTAACAGGATTATTAACCACTCGTTGGATTTATTCAGGCCATTTCCCGCTAAGTGATTTATATGAATCATTAATTTTTCTTTCATGGAGTTTCTCCCTTATTCATATAGTGCCTTATTTCAAAATAAGAAAAAATGATTTAACCACAATAACTGCCTCAATTACTATTTTTACCCAAGGCTTTGCTACTTCGGGTCTTTTAAATGAAATATACAAACCCACAATATTAGTACCTGCTCTACAATCGGAATGGTTAATAATGCACGTAAGTATGATGATATTGAGCTATGCGGCTCTTCTTTGTGGATCATTATTATCAGTAGCACTTCTAGTCATTACATTTAGAAAGATTTTTTATAGTTCTAAAAGTAATAATTTATTAAAATTAAATGAGTCGTTTTCATTTGGTGAAATCCAATACAAGAATGAAAGAAACAATATTTTTCAAAAAACTTCTTTTTTTTCTGATAAGAATTATTACAAGGCCCAATTTATTCAACAATTGGATTATTGGAGTTATCGTGTGATTAGCCTAGGATTTATCTTTTTAACCATAGGTATTCTTTCAGGAGCAGTATGGGCTAATGAAGCATGGGGATCATATTGGAGTTGGGATCCAAAAGAAACTTGGGCCTTTATTACTTGGATCGTATTCGCAATTTATTTGCATACTCGAACAAATAAAAATTTGCAAGGAGCAAATTCCGCAATTGTGGCGACTCTAGGCTTTCTTATCATTTGGATATGCTATTTTGGGGTCAATCTATTAGGAATAGGGCTACATAGTTATGGTTCATTCACGTTAACCTATAGTTAAATTCAAGAAAAGTTCTTAAGAATACAAACAGAATGCAATACGGTGTATATAAAGCATCTTGTCTCAACCGGCGAGAACCGTGTGAATCAAGTAGTATAGTGATTCACGCGGTTCTCGCAAAGACCGAGTACATTGGGTAAAATTTTAAATTCATAGTTTGTTTTGACTTTATTTAAAATTTAATTTAAGAGAATAAAAATACTTCTTTTTTTTTTCATTAGCCAACCAACTCTAAAAATAATAGGAGTTTTTTTTTAGAAAACTATCTATAAAAATAATTAGATAGAATACCTTCAACCTTGTCAACTGATAGTGAAAGAACAAAATCGGGGTACATACCAATACCTATTACGGGTATAAAAATGGAGATGGAAACAAATAACTCGCGCGGTCCAGAATCAAAAACATAAGAGTTTGGAGTATTAAATAACTTGTATCCATAGAATATCTGGCGTGACATAGATAATAAATAAATAGGAGTTAATATCATTCCAATTGCCATTACAAAAGTGATGGCAATTTTGGGCATTAAAAGATATTTTTGGCTGGTAATTATTCCTAAAAATACTAGCACTTCTGCAACAAAACCACTCATACCCGGTAATGCAAGGGAAGCCATGGAAAAACTACTGAACATTGTAAAGATTTTTGGCATGGGGATAGCTACTCCACCCATTTCATCGAGATAAACAAGACGTATTCTATCATAGCTCGTTCCCGCCAAGAAAAAAAGTGCAGCACCAATAAAGCCATGAGAGATTATTTGTAAAATAGCTCCATTGAGTCCCGTATCGGTTATCGAAGCAATTCCTATAAGTATGAAACCCATATGAGATACGGAGGAATAGGCTATTCTTTTTTTTAAATTACGTTGGCCGGGAGATGTTGAAGCTGCATAGATTATTTGTATTGTGCCTACTACCATCAACCAAGGAGAAAATATAGAATGAGCGTGTGGTAATAATTCCATATTAATCCGAATCAATCCATACGCTCCCATTTTTAATAAAATTCCGGCTAGAAGCATACAAGTACTGTAATGTGCCTCTCCGTGGGTATCTGGTAACCATGTATGTAGGGGTAGAATCGGCAATTTGACAGCAAAAGCAATTAAAAATCCAATATAGAATATGATTTCCAAAGCCACAGGATACGACTGATTAACTGATGTTTCAAAATTTAATGTTGGTTCATTCGAACCATATAAACCGACACCCAGAACTCCCATTAAGAGAAAAATGGAACCCCCCGCCGTGTACAAAATAAATTTTGTGGCTGAGTAGAGACGT